CTCACATTATTGGTCGATAGAGAATCAAAGTTTATTTACCAATGAATCGCGAAATGCTATGGTTCTTACATATGATTTATTAATTTATTCAGAAGTAATTCGCCGAGATCGTGCACTTTTTCCTATTTATCCTATAAAAAAAGAATATAAATTATAAATAAAGCGCAGCCGGTCGGACCCAACCTATTCTTGAAATATACAACTCGCACACACTCCCTTTCCAAAAAAAATCAATACACCAAGCACTACACTTAGATTTATTGGATTTGTTGCTAAAATATCGGTATTAAACCCGAAACTCCCGACGGATGGCCAACGGCCCAAGGAAAGGAAAGAATCGGTTACGTTTTTCATATGTTCTCCTCTTATAGATAGGACTAACAAAGAACAGAGTTCTTTTTGTATCACTTCGCTCGCCCTTTTTTTTGAAGTTTCCAATAAGTATCTTATTGGGTTAGGTCCTAGGTCTCATGTCAATTGCGAAATATCTCTTTTGTTGAATTCCTAAAATAAAAGTAAACAAGTTTTCCATAGTAGACGGAAAGGAAGAAAGCGAGCAAATCTACGAATTCCTCATCCTCAAATAAGGCCTTCCCGGGGTATGGTATTGTCTCAACAAATACATAGTTTAGGAGTAAAGTGTTGATATAATTCGCAGAAGTCAACGGCAACGAGTTAATAGAAAAAAATATGTACTTTTTTATTTGAATTCTAGGATTCAATTAAACAAAAGGATTCGCAAATAAAAGCGCTAAAGCCACGACCAGCCCATAAATTGTCAAAGCTTCCATAAAAGCTAGACTCAACAATAAAGTACCTCGTATTTTACCTTCTGCTTCCGGTTGTCTTGCAATACCCTCTACGGCTTGGCCCGCAGCAGTACCTTGACCAACTCCAGGCCCAATAGAAGCAAGCCCTACGGCCAATCCAGCAGCAATAACGGAAGCGGCAGAAATAAGTGGATTCATGATAAGTTCCTCATACTAAAAAAAAAATAGTTAATGATACAAGTAACCAATGAATTATTACTTAATTTGATCATTCAAATCTATCGAGTCGAAGTAACTAAAAACTTCGAATGAAAATAAGAAATTAGATAGGGATAACCCTTATATAACTAGATATATATCTAATATCACATATACATTAGTTTCTTTCATAACGTAAACCACCCGTATTTTATATTGAATCGGATTCTAGAATCTTTCTTCGAAAGATATACAGGGTCTGGGCAAACTTATAGACATTACCATATATCTACCATGACCCACCAATCCATCTTTTTTCACACTTTCATAAGTCTATCTTTCCCCCTACAACTCTAACCGTATATACATACGTATTTATATCTATTATGTTCCCCGACCAAGAACCGAGTAGATTATCTTGAATCATGCATTTCCGGAATTGGGATAATCTAAAAAAAAAGACTATTTTGAAAGCTAATCAATGATGACCTTCCATGGATTCCCCTATATAAGCCGCGGCTAAAGTTGCAAAAATAAGAGCCTGAATACCACTTGTAAATAATCCAAGAAACATAACAGGTATAGGAACTACTAAAGGTACTAAAGAAACAAGAACAACAACTACTAATTCATCAGCCAATATATTCCCGAAAAGTCGAAAACTAAGAGATAGGGGTTTTGTGAAATCTTCTGAGATGTTAATTGGTAAAAGTATTGGGGTTGGTTGAATGTATTTCCCAAAATAACCTAATCCTTTTTTGGTAAGACCCGCATAAAAATATGCCACTGACGTCAGTAAAGCTAAAGCAACAGTAGTGTTTATATCATTCGTGGGGGCGGCTAACTCCCCATGAGGTAACTGTATGACTTTCCAAGGTAAAAGGGCACCTGACCAGTTAGAAACAAAAATAAATAGGAACATAGTTCCAATAAAGGGAACCCAGGGACCATATTCTTCTCCAATCTGAGTCTTGCTCAAGTCTCGAATAAATTCAAGAACATATTCGAAGAAATTTTGACCGTCGGCCGGAATGGTTTGTGGATTTCGAACGGCTATGATGACTGAACCTAATAAGATAGCAATTACGACCCAAGAAGTGATAAGTACTTGGGCATGAATTTGTAAACCTCCTATTTGCCAATATAAATGTTGGCCTACTTCTACACCTGATATATCATATAATCCTTTGAGCGTTTTAATGGAACATGGTATAACATTCATATTGTCCTCGGACAGAAATCAACTTAAAAAAAGGAATTATTTTGATTCAACCATCTCTTTCTCAACTCAACCCATCTCTACTTTAATCATTAATCATATATTTAGGATATCAAGAAATCACATAAAAAAGAGAAATATCCCAATTTTCTCTTTTTTTTTTAATCCAAGACAGGAATAGTAACCAATTCAATAAATCTATGAAGTTCCCGACTAATTAACCAATCTTATTATTCTTAATCATAACATAATCATAATCAACAACTTCTTATATAGCTAGAACGACCCTTACAAATTGCGGATACTAATTTATTAAGAATCAATCGAATTGAAGCTATAGCGTCATCGTTGGCTGGAATCGAAATATCTGCGAGATCGGGGTCACAATTTGTATCAATTAAACAAATCGTCGGAATCCCCAAAATGATACATTCTCGGAGGGCTGTATATTCTTCTTGCTGATCGACGATGATTACAATATCGGGCAACCCCGTCATATATTTGATCCCACCCAGATATGTTTGCAAAGTAGATAATTTTCTCTTCAACATTGCAGCATCTCTTTTGGGGAGACCATTGAGTTTCCCCATCTTTTGTTCTGCTCTTAAATCCCTAAACTTATGCAGTCTCGTTTCTGTAGTAGACCAATTCGTTGACATACCACCAAGCCATTTTTTATTAACATAATGACATCGAGCCCTTATTGCAGCTGATGCTACTGAATCCGCTGCTTTATTTTTGGTACCAACTATTAAGAAATCTTTTCCCCCACTTGCTGCATCAAAAACTAAATCACAGGCTTCTGATAAAAAACGAGCAGTTCTAGTAAGATTTGTAATATGAATACCTTTACGCTTTGCAGAGATGTAAGGGGCCATTCTAGGATTCCATTTTTTAGTACCATGGCCAAAATGAACTCCTGCTTCCATCATCTCTTCTAAATTGATGTTCCAATGTCTTCTTGTCATTTTTTCCCACACTTTCTCTTTTTTTTGAACAAATAAAAAATTGTTCCGACGGAACCTTCTACCGGGATTGATCGTTGATACACAGCCCCAACCATTCATTTTTATTATTAATATTTCATTTTATTTATTACCAAATCAATAAATAGAAAGTCAAAAGAATGAATCTACCCTTACCTTAGGAATCATGAAATCGCGTAAATTATTTTTCTGGTGTCTCATGGAAATTGTTTGGGACGCAAGAAAAAAAAAATTCTCTATGATGTAACAAAATATCTCTCATTTCCAACTCGAATAGATTTTTATTTTGGATTTCCAAATGAATGTTCTTGTCTTGCCTTGAGCGGTACGCTAATTTTTGGAATCCGGTACCGGCAGGGATAATCCCCCCCAGAACAACATTCTCTTTCAGGCCCTTCAACCAATCAATACGGCCTCGTAGAGCAGCTTTTGCTAAAACTCTAGCAGTTTCTTGAAAACTTGCTTCAGATATGAAACTTTGAGTATTCAGGGATGCCTTCGTTATTCCCAATAAGATTGCCCTATAACAGATTGCTTCGTCCAAAGCACGCCCTGCTCGTTCCGCTCGCAACAATCCGATTAATTCTCCGGGTAAAAAAACATTAGACATTCCATCTTCTGAAACCAACACTTTTGATGTTACTTGACGTACAATAATCTCTATATGTCTATTATGAATCTGCACCCCCTGGGATCGATAAACCTTTTGAATCTTATTAACCAAAGAGATACGACTTTGGGCTATGGTTAGCTCAGCTCCAATCAAGAATCCCCAGGGGATTCCAAGAATTTTTGGTATACGTTCGTTCCAACTTTCAACTCTCCTTTCAAGGTTCATCGATATTGAACCAATCGAACGCACTTCTAAGATTTGTTCCACTTTTGGAAGACCCTGTGTTATGTCACCAGATCGCGATTTTTCATATATAAACGTAACTAATGTATCTCCTTCATAAAGGGGTTCCCCATAATGTCCACGAACCGTTGCTCCTGGAGTAGCCAAATAGGGCTTAGCTGATCTTATAACTAAAGAGTCAATATCAATAATGAAAATTTGACCTGATTTTTTTATGTATGATCCATCTTGAAATAGACATATATTTTCACAAAGAAATTGCCCAAGGCTCATTATTGCGGATGTCTCTTCCCAAAAATGGATTTCGATTTCGATAAAGTACCGATATAAATAGAGTGGAGTCAAAATGATGTCATCACCCGTAGAAATCCTTTTATTTTCAAATATTATATAGCAATGAAATACTTGAAATACTTGGAAAGTCTGTTTCAAATTGTCAAGTTTCAAATATTTATTTAACAAGATCTGATTATGAGTTATTAAATGAAAAGATGAATGAAAATTCACTATTTTAGGTACTATTGTACCTAAGGGGCCAAACCAATCCCTTATTGGTTTTACGGGGTCCAACCATGTTGTCACATCGTTGTTATATTTCAAACCGTTGACGTTGAATGGACTAACTCGAGAACAGTTGAATGATGACAAAATTATCAAAGACTCACATTCCTTATTTCGATTCAACAACGTACCGATAGTTCCTTGATGTTGGGTAAATGATTGAATCTTCGCCTTGGAAAAAAAAGGATTGGTATTGGTACGATCTAATCGATTATCGGGAATTAATCCCGAACCCACCGTATCATACCTTTTTCCGGTATACGAAGTTGTAGACTTGACTAACTCAATTCTTATGAAATCGCGAATCAGATCATTTGCCCTTACCTCAACAAAGGAAGCATGAACCTCTTCTATCGAACCATTTTTTTCTTGGCCCCAGTTCAATACTAAGCAAGCCCGAACCAATTGAA